AGAAGTCTCATTTCAAGAATTATAATCTTTATAGAAAATTTAATAGAGATTCGGGTTTTATAAGTTATTTAGAAGAACCGGATTTTCGTCGAGCCGTAATAAAAGGATCTATGCGCGTTCAAAGGCGTAAAATGGTTATTTGGGGACCCTCTCAAGGAAATCCCCATTCCCCCCTTTTTTTGGAAAAAATGGAGGATTTTCCTTTTCCTATATCTAACCTAATGAATTTTTTTTTTAATATTAGAGATTGGTTGGGTAAAAAGTCAGAATTCGAAATTTTAGATCAACAATTCCAAATAAAAAAAAATAACCAGGAAGACGCAATGGAATTCTGGGATAACATTCCATATGCACAAAAAACAAGAAGTGTTCTGTTACTAGCTCAATCAATTTTTAGAAGATATATTAAATTACCCTTATTCATAATAGTTAAGAATATTGGCCGTATTTTATTACGGCAATCTCCGGAATGGTATGAGGATTTCCAAGATTGGAATAGAGAAATTTATCTAAAGTGCAGCTATAATGGTCTTCAATTCTCCAAAACGGAATTTCCTAAAAATTGGTTAAGAGAAGGTTTTCAGATCAAAATCCTATATCCTTTTCATTTGAAACCTTGGCACAGATCTAAACTACGACTCTCTGATAGCGATCGAAAGCAACAGGATTATTTTGATTCTTGTTTTTTAACAGTTTTGGGAATGGAAACAGAATATCCTTTTGGGCCTCCTCGAAAAACACCTTCCTTTTTTGAACCTATTTTTAAAGATATAGACTATAAAGTCGAAATCAGAAAATTCAATTTTAGAGTTCGAAGAGTTTTAAAAAAAATAACAAAGAAACAAACAAAAGCTGTTTTATTTGTAAAACAAATAATAAAAGAACTTTTAAAAGGAACAAAAATTCCATTATTTATACCGAGAGAAATATATGAATCAAGTCAAACTCAAACAGAAAATGATTCTATAATCAGTAATAAGATAATTCATGAATCACTTAGTCAAAATCGAGCTACAGGTTGGACAAATTATTTACAGGCAAAAGAAGAAATGAAACATAGAATTGATAGAAGAAACACAATCAGAAATCAAATAGAAAAAATGAAAAAAAATAAAAAGAATAATGGAGAATCACCCCCAAAAATTTGGAAACTATTAAAAAGAAAAAATATTGAATTATTAATTCAATTTTGCATTGAAAAAATATACATTGATATCTTTCTATGTATCATTAATATGCGCAGAATCACTCTATACCTTTTTATGGAATCAACAAAAAAAATTGTTGAGAAATACATTGACAATAATAAAAGAAATGAAGATCAAGAAAGGATTAATAAAACAAAACAAAATAAAATTGACTTTATTTCGCCTATGACTATAAAAAAGATATTTGATAATTTTAGAAATAGTAAGCGAAAGTCACATATTTTTTTTGATTTATCTTACTTGTCACAAAAATATGTATTTTTTAAATTATCACAAACCCAAGCAATTAACTTCAATAAGGTAAGATCTATTCTTCAATATAATGGACCATCTTTTTTTCTTAAGAATGAAATAAAGGATTTTTTTGGAAGACAAGGAATATTTGATTCCGAAATAAGACATAAGAAACTTCCAAATTATGGAATGAATCCATGGAAAAACTGGTTAAGAGGTCATTATCAATACAATTTATCTCAGATTACATGGTCTAGATTAGTCCCCCAAAAATGGCGAAATGGGATAAATACCTCTCAAAATAATGATTTAAAGAAATGGTATTCCTATGAAAAAGACCCTTTTTTTGATTACAAAAAAAAACAAAATTTGAAAGTCTATTTATTATCAAATAAAGAGGATAATTTTGAAAAAAACTATAGATATGATCTTTTATCATATAAATATATTCATTCTGAAACTAAGAACAAATCCTGTATTTATAGAACATCATTAGAAAGAAATAAGAAGCAGGAAAATTCCACCAGAAATAAAGAAAACTTTTTTAAGAATATTCCTATGAAGAATTATCTAGGAAAAAGTGATATTATATATATGGAAAAAAATACGGATAGAAAATATTTGGGGTGGAAATTTAATACAAAAATTCAGGTTGAACCTAATAAGGACCAAATAAAGGATCAATTTCATATTTTTTATCTTCCAATTGATTCAAATTGCGAAATCAATTACAAAAGGGTCTTTTTTGATTGGATGGAAATATCTTTTGATTGGATGGGAATGAATGAAAAATTCTTAATTTTAAATCACCTCATATCAAATCCGAAAGTTTTTTTCTTTCCAGAGTTTGTGATACTATATCATAAATATAAAGAGAAACCTTGGTTTATCCCAAGCAACTTACTTTTTTTTAATTTGAATATAAAACCAAATTTTAGTGAAAATCAAAATAGCAAGGCAAAGCAAGAGCAGGATGATAAAATTTTAAATTTTAGCCCAGCAAATTCAAAACAATATTTTGAATTAAAGAAGCAAAACAATATTGAAGAATATTTTTT